TGAATTTACAGCCGAAAGATTTATCATCTCTAGGGGATTAAATCCCGAGTTATTGCGAAGTAAAAAAACCGATGAGATTATGGAAGTAAATATTCTTGCATTTATTGCTACTGCACTATTCATTCTAGTTCCTACCGCCTTTCTGCTTATCATTTACGTAAAAACAGTCAGCCAAAATGATTAATTCAAATGAATTTTCAAATGAATTTGAATTAAACTTTCCTTCTGAGTTCTTATCAAAAATTGACGAAGTCAAATGAAAAGGATTCCCATTTTACGTCTTAACTTAAATGAAACGAGCGCACTATAATCAGCAGTTTTCTAAGAGATAGATAGTATGGTAGAAAGATGCATCTTTCTACCATACTATTAACTAATAAGCAAGGGGAAACTTTGCCTATTTTTAATGCCCAAACCCTGATATGAAATAAGTCGAGAAAGCAAAAATCGCCTTTCTCAAATTAGAAAACAAAGGGTAAATGCCCATGCCTCGCCCCAGTCAAGATCTTATTATTGCCAGTCTCTCGTTAGACAACCACCATCCCTATATCATTTCTCCTAGAAAGTGCGTATACACGTAACAAAACGACTTCTTCTTTGAAGAGTAAAGAGGGAAACAAATAAAAAAGGGGGTCCGTCTTCCTCAGTATCCATCTATAAAAATAGTAAGAGCCCATTCCCGTTGATTGAAATAGAAAATTTCGGAAGAATTTGAGGTTGGAATAAATTTCCAATCATCTGAATCCCTTTCTTTTCGAAATACAAGGGCAGGAATCGATGAAATATCTCTTTAATTGAAAATTGAAAGAGTATGATTCATATCATAGATTACTCGATTGGAGTCCAATGAGATTCCAAATTCAGAGATTTTGATTTGAAATAGTTTCAAATCAAATGCGTTGCAGAACGATCTATAAAACAATCGATACGGTTTTATTTTTGATTCCTGAACTCAATTAGTAGTACTTCTAGAGCCCACTTCTTCCCCACACTACGAGTGAAAGGGAAAATGTAAAGACTACCATTAAAGCAGCCCAAGCGAGACTGACTATATCCATGTGCATTATGTCCCCTATCTCTATAAATACGAAGGAATTATTCCATTATTCCTCACTAATAATAGTGAAATCAATGCCGCAGAGTCAAAAAGGGGTTCTGACCGAACACTTTTGAGAAAGCAATCCAATAAATCGATTATGATTTCGAATCAGGAAAGATTAAAAACACAAGCAAAATACATAGTAACATCTCAAGGAAATGGGAACATGTAGGAATAAGAATAATAAGGTCTATTCTTTTTTTGTTTTGTTTACATTCTAAGTAAAAACAGAAGGGGGGAAATCACTAAAAACGAGAAATCACTATCTATTACAGATCTCTATTTCCCCATTTGATCGAATCCGTACCCCCTTTTCCGACTATCCCTGCGAAACAGGGGGCTTGGGTAGGCGTTACCGAAAAGAAAGCATTTCTTTTTACTCTCTTTTCTAGAAAAGTCAATTATTCATCCAATCTAATATTGATTGGATACCTGAGCACTCAGAGATTCTCGCAAGTCCGTCTTATATAAAGCAACTTCCGACCCCTCCCCAAACTATTAATTGAATTTCCAGGCTTTACAATTTGATTCAAGATCCAGTCATTAGCCACTTCCTTAGTAATAGAAGGGAATCGCGAAGTCTTGATAACCCCTCTACCAGTAGATTCGAATATTTCCTTGAATCCTAGATGCGAACGGGGCTTTACAATCTTTTCTTTTAGAAAACCTTTAGACCACATACTTAGAATCAAACAAAGTATTAACAACCCGTTTCCTATGCTTCTACGGAGGAAGCATTTTTTCGAGTTCTATCAGAAGAACAGAAAAGAAGAAGAGATTTCGAGTTTTTGGTAATCAGGCGACACCCGGATTTGAACTGGGGAAAAAGGATTTGCAGTCCCCCGCCTTACCACTCGGCCATGCCGCCAAAATGATACAAAAATACTTTTCTTCCAAACCCCCTTTTGGTTGTATTTGATCCACCCCTTTAATTTATTGTATAGTATCTGAAAATACACATTTGATTGCTCAATAGAAAATCGAGAGAATTTTTTTAGCATTGTGTATTTTCAGCCAATAAATTTGAACCATTAACTATTGACTCCTTAGTTCGAATTCATGAACGATTCTGGGATTTGAATTTCAAATTGTGTTTTCCTAATGACATAAGAAAATAAAAATGGAGACCGAACCAATCAGTATTCATTTTTTCAATCAAAAAATATTTCTCCACTTCAATTATAACAAAACATATGAGTATATGTAAACCCCAGAACATAAATTGTTACACAGATATCTATTATTTAGATATGTTTATTTAGATATGTTGTCGATAGGGAATTATCATAAAATGATCCTACTTCATGCATTGAATAGAAATTATCTTTTGATAGAGCACAGTCAGGGCTATTCCGAATAGAACCGGCAATAAAAGAGAAGTCGGATATTCTAGCTATCTGG